AATAAGGTGCCTGATCAAAGGGCTATTTTGATAGAATAGATCACGTATTTTTATACCCTTATTATTTGTATACACCCCAAATGTATACTTGTAAAATACCCATTTATCAGTAACAAATATGCACCCCAAATGCATTTAACGTTACTATTATGCACACCCCAAATGTGTATATAATAAATGAGATATAATTATAGTACCCCAAATATTATAATTGTATAGGGATCTAGCGCTTTTTCCCTCCATTACATGTATTTTATATGGTAAACGGAGAGCCTAGCGCTAAATCCCCAACATGAAAGAGCAGTTTTATATGGTAAACGGAGAACCTAGCGCTAAATCCCCAACATGAAAGAATAATTACCATGCGTTATACCTGTATAGTAGCTATATGGGGACCTAACGCCATTACCTTTAATTATGAACTATATTGGTTAATAGAATGAAAAAGGTACTTATACCATTAAAAATAGTGATATTATACTAATAGGGATTTACCCTAAACCTAAGAAATCAAAATTCTTTGTGCAATATACACCATAGTATAAAAAGATAAGCTAATTTAAGCTATTAGGCTCATACCCTGACTATAGAAGTTATTAACCTTCTTCTTTTTAATCAAGAATTCTAGCAGTTTATTATTCTTAATAATCACTATTTTTAGTGCTCTAGTAGTAATTAGCTCTAACAATTGAATTAGTATATGAATAGGCCTAGAAATAAACTTAATAGCATTTGTACCACTAATTTCAGGAACAAAAAACCACTTCTTATCTCAAAGATGTATAATATATTTTCTAATACAAAGTATAGGATCATTACTATTACTATTTACTGTTCTATTAAATAGAATAATATTAAGTAAAGCTACCATTGATAGAGGATATATAAACCTTATTATTATAATAAGTATATGAATTAAACTAGGGGTTCCCCCCTTTCACTTTTGATTCCCAGAAATAATGAGAAAACTAAACTGAATAAAGTGCTTTTTACTAATAACTTTACAAAAATTAGCACCATTAACAATCCTATCAACTATTAATAATAGATATATATTAACATTAATAATTACTATATCAGTATTAATTGGGGCAATAGGAGGACTTAATCAAACATCCATTCGAAAGCTAATAGCATATTCCTCTATTAACCATATAGGTTGAATAATAAGATGTATCCTTATTAATGCTAATAGATGAATTATTTACTTAATTATATACACTTTAATACTAACTCCTATTATCATATGATTAAATAAAAATAAGTTCTATAATATGAACCAAGTGAATGTATTTTTAACTACAAATATAGAAAAATTGATAGTATCTATAATAATATTGAGATTAGGAGGAATACCCCCTTTCATTGGATTTTTCCCTAAATGGATAGTAATCCAATATATACTAGAAATAGATATAAAATGAACTATTATTGTAATAGTATTATGCTCATTATTAACACTATTTTTTTATATACGAATAATTAGATCATTTTACTTAATAAACAGTACTATAAATAAATGAATAATTAAACCCTCTAAATCATCTACGGAAAGAACATTAATATTTACTTTAAACATGGCCCTACCACTAACTATATATATAAATATATTCTAATTAAAGCTTTAAGTTAAACAAACTATTAGCCTTCAAAGCTAAATATAGGGAATATTAAACCTTAAGCTTTAGTAATTACTACTACTTTAGAATTGCAGTCTAATATCATATATTGAATATAAAGCCAAAATTTAACAAGAGAGGTATAAACTCATATGTAAATTTACAATTTACAGCCTAAAACTTCAGCCACCTTGTCATTTGAATAAATGATTATTTTCAACAAATCATAAAGACATCGGAACCCTATATTTTCTATTTGGCATTTGAGCAGGTATATTAGGAACATCACTTAGTTGACTTATTCGTATTGAACTAGGCCACCCAGGATCATTCATTGGAGATGACCAAATTTATAATGTAGTAGTAACTGCACATGCATTTGTTATAATTTTCTTTATAGTAATACCCATTATAATTGGGGGATTTGGTAACTGATTAGTACCTTTAATAATTGGAGCACCTGATATAGCATTCCCACGTATAAATAATATAAGATTTTGACTACTACCCCCCTCTATTACCCTTCTAATTGTTAGTAGTATTGTAGAAAAAGGTGTAGGTACAGGATGAACTGTATATCCACCCCTCTCAGCAAATGTAGCCCATAATGGTGCATCAGTAGACTTAGCGATTTTTAGTCTACACTTAGCAGGAGTATCATCAATCCTAGGGGCAGTAAACTTCATCTCAACTATTATTAATATACGACCAGTAGGTATAACACCTGAACGAATCCCTTTATTTGTATGATCTGTAGGTATTACAGCACTACTACTATTATTATCCCTACCAGTACTAGCAGGAGCTATTACTATATTACTAACAGATCGAAACTTTAATACATCATTCTTTGACCCAGCAGGAGGAGGAGATCCTATCCTATATCAACATTTATTCTGATTCTTTGGACATCCAGAAGTATATATTCTTATTCTACCAGGGTTTGGACTAATTTCACACATTATTAGAAAGGAAAGTGGTAAGAATGAAACATTTGGGTCATTAGGAATAATTTATGCTATACTAGCCATTGGATTATTAGGATTTATTGTATGGGCACATCATATATTTACAGTAGGAATGGATGTGGATACACGAGCTTATTTCACTTCAGCCACTATAATTATTGCCGTACCAACAGGTATTAAAATTTTCAGTTGATTAGCCACACTTCATGGGTCATTAATTAATTATTCACCTTCAACACTATGAGCACTAGGGTTTGTATTTTTATTCACAATTGGTGGACTTACAGGTGTCATTTTAGCTAATTCATCCATTGATATTGTATTACATGACACCTATTATGTAGTAGCCCACTTTCACTATGTATTATCTATGGGGGCTGTATTTGCTATTATGGCAGGATTTATTCAATGATATCCATTATTCACAGGATTAACACTAAACCCAAAATGATTAAAAATACAATTTATTGTAATATTTGTAGGAGTTAATATAACCTTTTTCCCTCAACACTTCTTAGGATTAAGAGGAATACCACGACGATATTCAGACTACCCAGACTGTTATTTATCATGAAATGTAGTATCAACTATTGGATCAACAATCTCACTAATTGGGGTAATAATATTCATTATAATTCTATGAGAAAGCCTAGTATCCCAACGTATAGTATTATTCTCACAAAACATAATATCAAGTATTGAATGACTTCAAAAAACCCCACCAGCTGAACATTCATATAATGAATTACCTATTATTACTGTATTCTAATATGGCAGATAAATGCAATGAATTTAAGCTTCATTTATAAAGAACCTTCTTTTATTAGAAATTGCAACATGATCAAATATCTCCCTACAAGATGGTAATTCCCCCCTAATAGAACAGCTTATTTTCTTCCATGACCATACAATAATAATCCTACTAATAATTACAGTACTAGTAACTTATATAATATTATCCTTATTTAAAAATAAATATATTAATCGCACTCTACTAGAAGGACAAACAATTGAATTGTTATGAACCATCATACCAGCAGTTACTTTAGTATTTATTGCCCTACCCTCACTACGTATTTTATACTTAATGGATGAAATCAATAACCCTATAGTTACTATTAAAGCTATTGGACATCAATGATACTGATCTTATGAATATTCAGACTTTAATAAAATTGAATTTGACTCATATATAAAACCTATATCATCATTAGAAATAAGAGAATTCCGGTTATTAGATGTTGATAACCGTATTGTATTACCAATTAACTCTCAAATTCGTATTTTAGCAACAGCAACAGATGTAATTCACTCATGAACTATTCCTTGCTTAGGGGTAAAAATTGATGCTACCCCAGGACGACTTAATCAAGGGTCATTTACTATTAAACGACCAACAATTATATTTGGTCAATGTTCAGAAATTTGTGGGGCAAATCATAGCTTTATACCCATTGTTATAGAAGCAGTTAACATAAATCAATTCATTAAATGACTAAACAATAACTCATTAAGTGACTGAAAGAAAGTAATGGTCTCTTAAACCATAATATAGTAATTAACGCTTACTCTTAATGGAAAAGTTAGTTTAATTAATATAAAACATTAACTTGTCAAGTTAAAAATATACTTTATTATACTTTTCTATACCACAAATAGCACCAATTTGATGAACAACTATATTTATAATATTCATTGTAGCTTTATTATTAGTAATAACTATCAACTATTTTAATGTTAAGTACAAAAGTACTTCTAATAAAAACATTAAAATTGATTCAAACCACCTATATTGAAAATGATAAATAACCTTTTCTCTGCCTTTGACCCTGCCACATCAAATATTCTTTCTATAAACTGAATTAGTACATTAATTGTATTTATACTAATTCCCCTTAATTACTGGATATTACCATCTCGATATAATATATTAATACATATTGTAATAGATAAATTACATAATGAATTTAAAACATTATTAACTAATAAAACTAAGGGATTTACCCTTATGTTTGTTAGATTATTTATATTTATTTTAATAAACAATATTTATGGGTTAATTCCATATATTTTTACATCATCAAGACACTTAGTATTTTCATTAGCTTTGTCATTACCTTTATGATTAAGATTAATACTATTTGGATGAATTAACCATACACAACATATATTTGCCCACCTTATCCCAATAGGAACACCCCCTTTATTAATACCATTTATAGTTCTAATTGAAACCACCAGTAATTTTATCCGACCGGGGTCCTTAGCTGTACGATTGACTGCCAATATAATTGCTGGACATTTACTTATAAGCCTATTAGGTAATAATAGTATTAATGCGTCTACTATAGTAATATCATTACTCTTAACAGTACAAATAGTACTTATACTATTCGAAACAGCTGTTTCAATCATTCAAGCTTATGTATTTTCAGTACTTAGTACATTATACTCTAGAGAAGTAGTTTATGAAAATACATAATAATCACCCTTATCACTTAGTAGATTATAGCCCATGACCTTTAACAGGATCAATTGGAGCATTAACATTAACTTCAGGAATAGTTATATGATTCCATATAAATAGTATAAAATTATATATACTAGGAGTTGTAATTGTACTTCTTACTATAATTCAGTGATGACGAGATATCACACGAGAGGGTACTTATCAAGGTAAGCATACTATAAAGGTAGTAATAGGGTTAAAATGAGGTATAATCCTATTTATTGTATCAGAAATCTTCTTCTTTGTATCATTTTTTTGAGCATTCTTCCATAGTAGATTATCCCCTACCCCTGAGATTGGTATAGTATGACCCCCTACAGGTATTATTACATTTAACCCTATACAAATCCCCTTATTAAATACCATAGTATTACTATGTTCAGGAATTACAGTGACATGGGCCCACCATAGACTTATAAGAGGTAATCACTCACAAACAACACAAAGTCTAATAATTACAGTACTTTTAGGTCTATACTTTACTGCCTTACAAGCATATGAATATTTAGAAGCAAGATTTACTATTAGAGATTCAGTATATGGATCTACATTCTATATAGCAACAGGATTCCATGGTATTCATGTTATTATTGGTACTACCTTTCTAATAGTGTGCCTTATACGACATATAATATATCATTTCTCTAGTACACATCACTTTGGATTTGAGGCAGCAGCATGGTACTGACACTTTGTGGATGTTGTATGGTTATTCTTATATATTTCTATTTACTGATGAGGTAGTTATCCTTTTAATATAATTAAGTATATTTAACTTCCAATTAAATAGTCCCACAGGGAAAGGATAATTAATAAGATTATTATAATAATTATATTAGCAACAGTTATTTCCACTGTATTAATAGCAATATGTACAATTATTTCTAAAAAATCAATCATGGATCGAGAAAAAATATCCCCCTTTGAATGTGGATTTGACCCAAAAAGATCATCACGTATACCATTTTCCATTCAATTTTTCCTCATTGCTATACTCTTCCTAATTTTTGATATTGAAATTGTAATTATTTTACCCATAGTAATCACATTAAAATACAGAGTAATTTACATATGAATATCAACAGTAATTGTATTTATAATTATCCTAATTGTAGGATTATACCATGAATGAAACAATGGGGTATTAGAATGAGCTATTTAAGGGGATGTAGTTAATAATAACATTTAATTTGCAATTAAAAAGTACTTTTATAGTCTTCCTCATCATAAGTAGTGAAGTAAAACTTTACATTTAGTTTCGACCTAAAATTAAGAGAAAATTCTCCTTACTTAATTAATAGAAGCCAAAATAGAGGCAACTTATTGTTAATAAGTCTATTGACATGAATGTCCTATTAAAAGAGGTATATTGTATAAGGAAGAAGCTGCTAACTAACTTCTGAGGCGGTTAAATTCCGTCTACCTCTTAGTTTATATAGTTTATTTAAAACACTCCATTTTCAATGGAAAGACAGATAATTTATCTTATAAATATTAGGAAAGTATATACTTATATTAATATCTTCAATATCACGCTTTAATATTTAAGCTACCCTAATTTTATACTAAGAGTGTAATTAATAATACTAGAAATGTTAACATTATGTACTTAATATTATTATTCTGATAGGCAGTAATAATACCACTTAAGTGTGTACTATACTTATATAGAGCATTTGACACTAAATATTCCCCTCAACCCATATCCATGACTGCCCTATATTCTAATGATAAAAATATACTTATATCATAAATTATATAAGTTCTTATACGAGGTATAAATCATATATCACCTAAAAAATTAGACAATTTATATATCAATATTCTATACAAAGGGGTAGTATAGCTGCTAAATATTAAATCTCTGCCTAAAACAAACCCTATAAAAATAAAGACTAAAGTAGAAATTTTAGTTAAAAAGTCTAAGCAAATTACACTAGGGAAGGGAAAAATAAGTCAACTTAATAAAGATCCACTTAAAACTCTTAATAGGGTTAATAGACTTATTGGGTAAATTATAACATTATCCTCAATATAGCCCTGACAAGGGTATATATTAACATAACCATATAAACAATAATAAAGTATACGTATAGTATATATACTAGTTAAACCTACAGAAACATAAAAAACAATATAAACAAATAAATTATAATAAGAAAATCTTAACGATTCAAGTGCTAAATCCTTAGAATAAAACCCTGCTATGAAAGGTAAACCACATAAGGAAACATTTGAAATACAAAAACAAGCACAAGTATAAGGAATATACTTAATAACTCCCCCTATACATCGAATATCCTGTGAATCAGATATCAAATGAATAATCAAACCAGCGCATAAAAAGAGCAAAGCCTTAAAAAATGCATGTGTTAATAAATGGAAAAAAGCTAATATTGGTAGGCCTATAAATAAGACCCCTATTATTAATCCTAACTGTCTAAGGGTAGATAGTGCAATAATCCTCTTTAAATCAAACTCAAATCTTGCCCCTAAACCAGCTATAAACATAGTTATTATACCTATTATTACTAACAGAGAGCAATCATAATAAGCAAATACATTACTAAATCGGATTAATAAATATACCCCCGCTGTTACCAGAGTAGAAGAATGTACAAGGGCAGAAACAGGGGTAGGAGCTGCTATAGCAGCAGGAAGCCATGAAGAGAAGGGAATTTGAGCTCTCCTAGTAAAAGCAGCCAATACAACTAAAATGAATAATATACATATAGAATTATCCCATATTTGAACATAATAAATATAATGTCAACTACCAAAATTAAATATTAACCCAATACCTAGTAAAATAGCTACATCACCAATTCGATTGGTTAAAATTGTCAATATACCGGCTCTATACGACCTATAATTTTGAAAGTAAATGACTAAAGCATAAGAAACCAACCCTAAACCGTCCCATCCTAACAAAATTCTAACCAAATTGGGACTTAGAATTATTATCATTATAGACAAGATAAACAACAAAACTATTGATAAAAACCGTAATTTATTTATATCACTGTGTATATATGAATGTCTATAAAACACCACTATAGAAGAAATTAATAAAACACAAGACATAAACAACAAAGATATTCAATCAAATAACAAAGTTATGACTATATTAACAGAATTAATACTAATAATTTCCCAATCAAGTATAATTAGATAATCATTTATAATAAAATTTATACCAAATACAAGAAAAATTAAACTTAGTAGGAAAAGGAACATACCTCTTAATATATATATATAATTATTAATAACCCAAGATAAAATTATACTTATAACTCCACAGATTATCGTTCTCAATTAAACTACTTGGATAAAGCCATAACAATAAAAAATCAATCCTTATAAAGATAATATTTAAAGGAAATAAATGAAAAATAATAAGTAAAAATTCACGAAAAGTAGCTAATGATAAACTTTTATTACCTCTATATAAACTACCATGATTAATATAAGAATATATATAAATACTATAACAACAACTTATAAAAGAGGCTAAACCCAAAAATAAATATCTTATAACTCTTCAGCTCAAAACTCTATTAATAAGCATAATTTCACCTATCAAATTTAAAGAAGGGGGAGAAGCTATATTATTAATAGAAGTTATAAACCATATTAAAGATAAAGAAGGGAATACTGTTATTAAACCCTTATTAATTAGTATTCTACGACTATGAGAACGCTCATAAATAATGTTTGCTAATGCAAATAAAGATGAGGAACATAGACCATGACCCACCATTAACAGTAAAGAACCTAATAAACCCCACAAGTTAAAAGTTATAATACCACAAATTACTAACCCCATATGAGCAACAGAAGAGTATGCAATTAAAGTCTTAATATCAACTTGAATTATACACAATATACCAACAATAAATATACCATATAAACTAAGACAAATAAAGAGATAATTATAATATATAGAATATTCATATATAAATATGTATACACGCATTATACCATAACCCCCTAATTTAAGTAAAACTCCTGCCAAAATTATTGAACCAGAAACAGGGGCTTCTACATGTGCTTTTAATAGTCAGAAGTGAAATATGATTATAGGCATTTTAATTAAAAAGGCTATAATTAAAGACAAGTAAACATAAAAATTACACTCAAAGTCAATAAGAAAATAAAACAAGGTAGAACAAGAACTATATAAATAAAAAATACATACCAATATAGGCAATGAAGCAAATAAAGTATAAAATAGTAAGTAATACCCAGCCAAAAGACGCTCTGGTTGATAACCCCACCCAAAAATAAGAAAAAGGGTGGGGATAAGAGAAAATTCAAAATATAAATAAAATATAAATAAATTTATACATATAAAAGTACATACTAACGTAATAAGTAATACTACACATACTATAGTAAAAAGCCCCCTGTTAAGGGAAAATGTTATAACCTTTATACTAGCCAGTAGTATTAATAACACAATTCACACTCTAAGGAGGGTAAGACAACAAGATATCATATCACCACCCATAGAATAGGACACTATAGAGTAATAATCTATTATTCATATAGAACTTATATATATAAATATACAGAATATTAATATCAAACATACTAGCCATCACTCCCCATAAATGGATAGAGGGATCAACATAAATATATATAATAATATACTTATCATGATAATATATTCATAGTCATAATTATATCATTACCGTGACAACGGATTAAAGAAACCAAAATTGCTAATCCCAAACACCCCTCACAAACTGAAAAAGTTAAGAAAATTAAAATAAAATATCCCCCACAGTTATATCTAACTATAAATATAAAAAATAATAAGTATATTACTAATACTAGTATCTCTAGACTTAATAAGGTTATTAGTAAATGCTTGTGAATAGAACAAAAGGTAAAAAAAGAAGTTAAAAATATTAATACTAATGAGAATTCTAATATGTATATATTAATAATAAGCTTTAATAGTTTAATTAAAAAAATAATGATCTTGTAAATCATAGATAAGTACATCACTTTTAAAGCATCAATAAAGAGTAATTAACCCATCACTAATCTCCAAAATTAGTATTTTAAATAAACTACTTATTGATATCATATTTACTATTATATTATTATTAATAATAATGGTTATTTTCCCCTTTATAAAACACCCTCTAAGAATAGGATTAGTATTAATATTACAGACTCTAACTACCACATTAATTTCAGGGATAATAAATAATAACTCATTTATACTATCTTATATTCTCTTAATTACTATGTTAAGAGGAGCCTTAGTTCTTTTCATTTACATAGCTAGAATTGCCTCTAATGAGAAATTTAAAACATCAAGATCTATATTAATATTCATTATAGGGTGATTAATTATAAGTATTATAGTTACCTTATTTAATGATGAAGTATTAATAAATATACCAAATAAATATAATTATTTACCCTTAATTAATTATGATCAGGCTATATCCATAAGAAATTTATTTAACTCTCAATCAATAATAATAACTATTATAATAGTATTATACCTACTATATACAATAATTAGAGTAACTTATATTGTTAATGTATATGAAGGACCTATACGTAAAAAAAGCTAATGAATATACCCTTGCGTAAAACTCATCCTTTATTTAAAATTATGAACAATAGACTAGTGGATTTACCCTCACCCTCAAGAATTTCATTATGATGGAACTTCGGATCATTATTGGGTATATGTCTTATAATTCAATTAATTACAGGTATCTTTCTAGCCATGCACTATACAGCTAATATTGAAATAGCATTTAACAGTGTAATACATATTTGCCGAGATGTAAATAATGGATGATTACTTAAATCCCTCCATGCAAATGGAGCATCATTATTCTTTATTTGTCTATATTTTCATGTAGGACGAGGTATATATTATGGATCATATAAGCTATTTATAACTTGAAGTATTGGAGTAATTATACTATTAGTAGTAATAGGAACTGCCTTCTTAGGGTATGTATTACCATGGGGGCAAATATCCCTATGAGGGGCTACAGTAATTACTAATTTACTATCAGCTGTACCTTATTTAGGGGGTGAATTGGTAAAGTGATTATGAGGTGGATTTTCAATTGATAATGCTACTTTAACACGATTTTTCACTTTACACTTTCTTTTACCCTTTATTATTGCTGCACTTACTATAGTACATCTATTATTCCTCCATCAAACAGGATCTAATAACCCCCTAGGGCTAAATAGTAATTTTGATAAGATTCCATTCCACCCTTACTTTAGTACTAAGGATATTATAGGAATATCAATAGTATTATTTATGTTTATTATATTAAATTTAACAGAACCACGACTATTAGGAGACCCTGAAAATTTCATTCCAGCAAACCCTTTAGTTACACCAGTTCATATTCAACCAGAGTGATATTTCCTCTTTGCATATGCTATTCTACGGTCAATTCCTAATAAATTAGGAGGAGTACTTGCTATAGTACTTTCAATCATTATTATTATTATTTTACCCTTTACTAATAAAATAAAGTTTCAAAGAACTGCATTTTACCCTTTAAATAAATTTATATTTTGAATATTAGTTGCTAATTTACTACTATTAACTTGAATTGGAGCACGACCTGCCGAAGAACCCTTCATTTTTGTTGGTCAATTATTAACTTTAAACTACTTTTTATACTATATAATTAACCCTATATTATTAATAATATGAGATAAAATTACTGACTAGTTAAGTAGCTTAATGAAAGCATATATTTTGAAAATATAAGAGAAAGGTTAAAGTCCTTTATTAACTTAATTATTCACTATATTAAATGATATAAGTACATATTGATATGTATAATTAATTTACTTAATAATGATTAATATTAATATATATATTAATTAAGTATATATGTATATATATATTCACTATTTATAATGATTATAATAGTAAGTATACTAGTATACTAGAAAAGAATAATAAGTAATTCAACGATATAGGTAAAAATACCCTCCAAGTTAAATATATTAACCTGTCATAACGAAAACGAGGTAAAGTACCCCGTACCCAAATAAAAGAAAACACTAATAAAGAAACCCTTATATAGAAGGTAATTGAATACAAATTACACCCTATAAATAAAACTACCGTAAGTATACTTATAAAGATAATATTTATATATTCTGATAAGAAAATATAAGCAAAACTTCCTCTACTATACTCCACATTAAAGCCAGAAACCAACTCTCTTTCCCCTTCAGCAAAGTCAAAGGGAGATCGATTAGTCTCAGCCAGACAAGAAGAAAATCAACATAAAAACAAAGGAAATGATAAAAATATAAATCAAATATACTGTTGATAAAGTATAAAATCAATTAAATTAAAGCTAAAAACTAACAACAAAAGATTAACTAATAATAAAGATATACTTACTTCATAAGAAATAGTCTGTGCTACAGCACGTAGTCTACCTAATAAAGCATAATTAGAATTAGAGGATCAACCAGAGAGTATTACCCCATATACCCCTATGCCTGAACAGCATATAAAGAATAAAACACCTAGACTAAAAGTACATACATTGATAATATAAGGGAATAAAGACCATATAGAAATAGAGAGAACTAATATAAAAATAGGAACAACAAAATACAGTATAAAATTACTTATATAAGGGTAAGTTTGTTCTTTAAAAAATAGCTTAATACCATCAGAAAAAGGCTGTAATAAACCTATAATACCAACCCTATTAGGCCCTTTACGCAACTGAATATAGCCCAGAATCCTACGTTCTAACAGTGTGACAAATGCTACAGCAATTAATACACATACTACTAACAACAGAAAAGAGATAAGTACCATATACTGCTTGTGGTAAATACCACATAAATAAATCCTAAATTTATTACATTAATCTGCCAAAACAGTTAATTTACATCAATTATCATATAAAATATTTACACTATTTGGTCCTTTCGTACTAAAATAATGACATTAATTTAAAGATAGAAACCAACCTGGCTCACACCGGTTTGAACTCAGATCATGTAAAATATTAAAAGTCGAACAGACTTAGTTATTAAGCTTATGCACTTAACACTTACTTTAATCCAACATCGAGGTCGCAAACTCTGTTATTAATATGAACTCTCCAACAGAATTACGCTGTTATCCCTAAGGTAACTTATTCTTATAATCAATATTAATGGATCAAACTAATCATAAATTAATGAGTAAAATTAAGTTAAAGTTAACTAAATTTAACTGTCACCCCAACAAAACTATTGATAACAATTATCCATATAATAATATAAATTGTATAGTTATTATTAATAGTAAAGTTCTATAGGGTCTTCTCGTCACTTAAGATAATATAAGCTTTTTAACTTACAGATTAAATTACTGTTTATAGAATAAAGAAAGTATATCCCTCATCCGACCATTCATACAAGTCCCCAATTAAAGGACAAATGATTATGCTACCTTCGCACAGTCAGGATACTGCGGCCATTAAATAGTAATCATTGGGCAGGCCAAACCTTATATTAATTATATATATCAAAAGGCCATGTTTTTGTTAAACAGGTGAAGATAATATTTGCCGAGTTACTATATTATATATATTAACAATACTTATTCTATCATTATTACATGTACTTATATATTAAATACATCACACTAATAGTATACTAAATTAATATTAAATAAAACCTAGATATAGAATTTCTATAATGAAATACAAGATGGCTAATGCTAGGCCTACTAAACTATATATTATGAATATAATTATAGACCCTATATTGAGCTTATCCCCAATAGAGGTAGTATATTATAAGTAATAATAATTAAATTTACTATAACTAAAAATACACATGAATTGAATTCATTTATTAGTAAACCAGATATATTATAGCTGAATAACATATAATTACTATACTATTATTATATATAACTTTGTTATGTTATTAAATATAACAGTATAGACCCTATAAATTCGGGATATTTATATATATATAAATTGTATTTAATAAACCCTGATACAAAAGGTACTAAAAGTTAATTATACTTATAACAAATATATTAAATTCCTTTACAGTACTAATAAACTATTACTATGTAATATAAGTGGTTCTATATATTATACTATACAATAAGGTATTTCTCTTATACTGATAGATAACTTATCTATATTAGTAATTAGTATATTAATTCAAGTCAAGTTGAATTGCACAACTCTTATATTAATGTAAATAATACTATTCCTATGAATATAACTTGACCCTTTCTAGGTACACTTTCCAGTAAACCTACTTTGTTACGACTTATCTCATTTATAAATGAGAGTGACGGGCGATATGTACATGATCTAGAGCCTAAATCACTATTAGTAATTACTAATAATTACTACCAAATCCAGTTTCATAGCTAATATATTCCATTAGCTAATCTATCTGTATTACAGATTGTAACCCATCTCTACTTAAGTATTGCTGCACCTTGACCTAACATTTTACTCATTAAAGTAATAAGAAAGTATCCTAATAGAACATTCAATGACAGAGGTATACAAGCATATATAACCAAAGTAACATCTAACGTGGATTATCAATTAAAGGACAGGTTCCTCTGGAAAGATTAAATCACCGCCAAACTCTTTTACTTTAAAGAACTCAACTATTAATAATAAGGTTAAGGTTAACATCTATATTAATAGGGTATCTAATCCTAGTCACTTATATAGATTTCATATATAATAATATAGTACCCTATACTTTAAGTATAATTAAAATTCCACCTAATAAGAATACTATTAATATAAACTATATACATAATAATATAATAACCAATTAGTATTTACTAGGGCTTATTGTATAACCGCAACTGCTGGCACAATATTAGTTAGACCTTTATTGTATAACTAAGTATAATATGTATTAATATGTTAATACTTAAAACTGAGAATATAGTATTTAAGGTACCCTATCAAAAGGTACTTTGTATCAAGCATAGACTTACATATTCCCTTTACAAACAGTAAATTGATAAGCTAGAGCTAAACTCTATAATCAGGTTTTGTTAAGTTACTGTAACCCAAAATGTGTATTCTCCCCCCTCCCCCTCCTGGGTTCCTCTCTCTCTCTCTCTCCTCCTTCCGGGGGAGGGGGGAGCTAGGTGATAATTCTATATTATAGATTATTTAACTAATCGTTAATTCGCTATAAGCGTACAATTCATTAATTTACATTTGTGCATGTCACATATATCTTTTAAAACATAAAAGATTTATAGGTACTATTGATATATACTAGATTGGAGAACGGCATTGTAGTTAAAGTGCTCTGGATAATAGTCGGTCATTCACGGAATTCCCTTCCTTATGAAATAATCAATATAGGTGTATATACATGGTCTACGATGAGATAAGGTATAGTATGAGTGGATGACCTAGAGGGCATGAAGTATGTTAAATACTCACTATAGTAGTACTTTTATTACTAGTTCTATGGTATACATTAGGGTAATGAAGTATATGTATTATATATATTATATGTACTTTGGATAATCTAGTCATTGAGTCGCTAATCCTAGGGTTCTATTATTCTTCCTTCCTAACGGAATGGATAGGGGGGGGGCTCCGGCCAGGGGGGTCCTTCTTCTATATACATGTATATTTACCCAAAATAAATATATATATATTAATATAAGCTAATTATTACTATAGTACCTATATACCCCAAATATATGGATAATATAGCTATAATTGCCATTATATAACCTTAATATAATTAAATGTATGATTTTATAGTCTATCAAAATAACCCTCTAAATGAATTAATTACCTCATATAGATTAAATATATGAATTAATACCTCCAAAAAAGGATATTTTGCATGTAACTATCATACGTTATAACTTAAAATAATTAAATGTATGACTTTACATTATTATAAAAAGGCACTCATATACGTATACACGTACGTGTACGTATACGTGTACGTGTACGTACGTGTACGTGTACGTGTACGTGTACGTGTACGTATACGTGTACGTGTACGTGTACGTATACGTGTACGTATACGGGTACGTATACAGGTACGTATACAGGTACGGGTACGTATACAGGTACGGGTACGTATACAGGTATGGGTACGTATACAGGTATGGGTACGTATACAGGTACGTATATGGGTACAGGTACGGGTACGTATAATATATATATAAGAATTAGAGGGATAAATTAAAAATAAAGGGCCCCAATAATTTAAGCATTTTAGATTTAATAATC